TTTTCTAAATGTAAGTTTTCTTCTTCTGCATGTAAAAAAGGAATAAATAAATCAATCAAATTCCGGGAGGCCTCATGAAGTGCGTCTTTAGGAGTTAAACTTCCGTTTGTCCAGATTTCAAGAAACAGTATCTCTTGTTTTTCATTTCCATTCGCATAAGAATGAATACTATGATTGGCATTTCGAACAGGCATGAATACAGCATCTATAGGATAACTTCCATCTTGAAAGTTTTTCGGCGTTTTTATCTGATATCCGCGATGTCTCTCGATTTGTAATTCAATACACAAATGAACTGGTTCCGTTAGGCTTGCTATATGCTGTGTATTATCAACGATTTCCACCGAGGGTGGTAAGACGATGTCTTGAGCAGTTACATAGCCGGGACCTTTGATGAAAATAGATGCATCACGAGTTCCATAAAAATTACTTCTCAATATAATTTCTTTCAAATTCATTAAAATTTCATGTACGGATTCTTGGATACCTACTATGGTAGAATATTCATGTGGTATTTTCTCAGATTTTGCGCGTGTGATACATGTTCCTTCTATTTCTCCAAGCAAAGCTCTTCGCATTGCAATGCCTATTGTATCGGCTTGACCTTTCTTAAGTGGAGCCAGAATAAAGCGTCCATAATAAAGACGCTTACTGTCTACTCTTGATTCAACACACTTCCACTGCAGTGTCCGAGTAGATGCTGTTATTTTCTCGTGAACCATAGTAATATTATTTGATCAAATCATTGAATTTTTTTTTCTCTTGAAATATCTTCAATGTTTATTTTTACACACGTCTTTTTTTAGGAGGTCTACAGCCATTATGTGGCATAGGGGTTACATCTCGTATGAAACTTAATAGTATACCACTTCTACGAATAGCTCTTAATGCCGCATCTCTTCCGAGACCCGGGCCTTTTATCATGACTTCCGCTCGTTGCATACCTTGATCTACTACTGTCCGAATAGCCTTTCCTGCTGCGGTTTGAGCGGCAAATGGCGTCCCTCTTCTAGTACCCTTGAATCCACAAGTACCGGCGGAGGACCAAGAAATTACCCGACCCTGGACATCTGTAATAGTCACAATAGTATTATTGAAACTTGCTTGAACATGAATAACTCCCTTTGGTATTCTACGCGCGTTTTTACGTGAACCAATACGTCGATTCTTACGTGAACCAGTTCTTGGTGTAGGTTTTGCCATATTTTATCATCTCATAAATATAAGTCAGAGATATATGGATATATCCATTTCATGTCAAAACAGATCTTTTTTTTATTTATTTGTACATCGAGTCCTTTCGATTTAGAGAGTCTTTTTTTTATTTGAGAAAGATTATCCTTGTCTTTGTTTATGTCTCGGGTTGGAACAAATTACTATAATTCGTCCTCGCCTACGGATCAGTCGGCATTTTTCACAAATTTTACGCACGGAGGCTCTTATTTTCATATTTGTCATTCCTTAACTTAATTCTGAATCTCTTTATTGGAAGAAAATAAGTTTCTTGCAATTTTGAACTTCGAGTTGTATACCCTCGAAATGAATGTGTAAGTTGAAAAAACCCCTTAATCGTTTGAATCTTTGTTTCGGAGTCTATAAATTATACGCCCTCCGGTTGAATCATAACGACTTGCCTCTATTTTTACTCGATTTTCGGGTCGTATACGTATAAAAAAAGTACATCTAATTGTTCCTGAAACATAACATAGAATCCTATTTTCATTATCTAAACGAATCCATAATTATACCATTGGGAAATGATTCAGTAATAAAAACCTCATGAATCTTTTTTTTCTTTCAGGCCATCTTGAGGTATCAACTAATATAGGAGGGGTGATATTAGAAGGATTACCATATATAACACAAAATTTCGCCACCGATTCTCTCTAGTCGAGCTTCTTTGTCTGTCATTATACCCCGAGAAGTAGAAAGAATTACAATCCCGATTCCGCCTAAAATTCTAGGAATTCTTTGGTAGTTAGAATAGATTCGTAGACCGGGTCGACTGATCCGTTTTAAATTTAAAACAGCTTTATAGGGTCCTTTCCTATTCCTTCTATGTCGTAGGGTTAAAACCAAAAAATCTTTGTTGCTTTCCTGATGTTTCCTCATGTTTTCAATAAAACCTTCGCTTAAAAGGATTTTAACAATGTTTTCATTAATATTAGTGGATGGTATTCGAACTGTTCTTTTTTTATTCATGTCAGCATTTCGTATAGAGGTTATTATGTTGGCAATAGTGTCTTTATTCATGATAAACCCAGATTATTGTTGTACTCGAATTTTTATATAATCAACATGCTCTTTTTCTTTATTTTGTATTTCTGAACTATTAAATATTTATGAATTATTAAAGGCATATACGTGAGACACAACCAATCTACTAATAAATTAAATAAAAATTGACTAATTAATTTAATCGATTTCATTTAAATACTACAATTATATTACAGTAACTATATTACAATTACAATTTCATCTTATAATACTTCAGGTGCTAATGAAACTATTTTAGTGAAATTTAACTGTCTTAATTCCCGGGCGATCGCTCCAAAAATGCGAGTTCCTTTTGGATTTCCTTCTTGATCAATAACAACGGCAGCGTTGTCATCATATCGTATTATCATACCGTTGTCACGTTTGAGTTCTTTACAAGTACGTACAATTACAGCTCTGATCACTTCTGATCTTTCTAGAGGTGTATTTGGTACTGCTTCCTTGATTACAGCAACAATAACGTCACCAATCTGAGCGTATCGTCGATTACTAGCTCCTATAATTCGAATACACATCAATTCTCGGGCTCCGCTGTTATCCGCTACATTTAAATGGCTTTGAGGTTGAATCATTTTTTTATCTGTTTTTTCAATCAATGCAAAGGGCGAAGTAAAGTAAAAAAAAAAGAAATGTTATTTGTTCAAAACAAAAAAGCAAACCTGAAATTGTTTTTTTTATCCCCAAAACCCTTTCTTTTGGTTCTACATTCCTATCCCGAAATAACGAATTGAGTTCGTATAGGCATTTTTGATGCCGCTATTGAAATAGCCTTTCTGGCTATATTTTCTGCTACTCCGCTCATTTCATAAAGTATTCTACCGGGTTTAACAACAGCTACCCAAAATTCGGGAGATCCTTTCCCCGAACCCATACGTGTTTCTGTAGGTCTTACTGTAACTGGTTTGTCTGGAAATATACGTACCCATATTTTTCCACCGCGGCGGGCATTTCGTGTCATTGCTCGCCGACCTGCTTCTATTTGTCGAGATGTGATCCAAGCGGGTTCAAGCGCTTGAAGAGCATATCTACCGAAGCAAATACGATTACCTCGATAAGCCATTCCTTTCATTCTCCCTCTATGGTGTTTACGGAATCTTGTTCTTTTGGGGTTATAGTTGATGGTTGTTTATCAATTCCATCTCTACTACAGAACTGGACATGAGAGTTTCTTCTCATCCAGCTCCTCGCGAATAAAACGATTAAAAAACATATCTATGTATTTAACGAATAATATACTGAAACAACATACTGAATCGTGAGATTCTTTGAAATTTGATCTATTCTATTAGAATTTTGTATATCTTGTTTTGATATATAACTAAACATGTATTCGATTTAGAAATAATTTTTATTTAGAGTTAATTAGAGTTAATGGTATAGATAAAGTAATTTTGGTATAAGGTTATAACAAATCCTTATTTTTGCCTTTTATTATCATATCGGATTGACTAAAATTTAGAAATCCAATAAAAGAAAGATTTTCGCGGGCGGATAGTTACTCTTTCAATATTCATTTGTAGGATTAGTTGATGACATAGCCTTTCAGAATAAATGAATTGGTTGCTCTGGTTCGTTCCGCCATCCTACCCAATGAATCATTAAGATTCGTTTTCAATAGAATCTTATGTATTCACGGGTTCCGTCGTTCCCATCGCTTCTCGATTAATGGTTAGGTCTGAACTCTACAACGGAGCCACTAACGAAATTTGTTCTTGAGTCAATCCTCTCAGTCTTTATTGGCTCGGGGCTCTTGATTTTTTTCTATGAATAGATTTGTCTAATTATGGATCAATCAGTATTAATGCTTTATTACATTCTCCTTTATGAGATGAATCATAGACCTTACATATTGGAATCATATATCATTGCTATTTTTTTTTCTCTCTTTCTCTCATCCTTTCCTTCCATTTATCCGCATACTTTTCTTGCTTCACAACACATAATCAGATTTGTTTTTCTTTTTTGTTGTTTGGTTATGCAAAAAAGATGTCAGTTGCTACATTGATATGACTAATATATCATATCTCGACTGGTTCTTTATAGCCAGATAATGCGAAACGATGAGTTGGTTATTAGTTTTTTTTATAGTTATTAGTTCATATTCTACTATTACTATACTATGGGCTGGTCTATTTTTTTTTTTAACCCTAACCCTAAAAAAAATAAACGAGTCACACACTAAGCATAGCAATTATATCAAATCAAATGATTAATCGAATTTTTATTCAACCTTATAGAATTGTTCGTTTTTGTTTTGAGTTACGAAAAAAAGGATGAAAGGATTTGTAATTTTTTGTTCTATTACGGGTTGGGTAGAATAGAACTAAAGATAAGCCAAGTAAGGTCCTATTATTCCTCTTCCGCAAAGATCCAAATTTTGATGCCTAATACCCCATAAATAGTTCGAACTGTATAGGAACAGTAATCAATTTTAGCTCGAATGGTTTGTAGCGGAACCCTACCCTCTCTGATCCATTCGACACGCGCAATCTCTTTTCCGTCGATACGCCCTGCTATTTGTACTTGAATTCCCTTTGTACCTGCCTGTTCGGTTAATTCAATAGCTTTTTTCATTGCTTTACGAAATGAAACTCTATTCTTTAATTGTCCGGCTATAAATTCCGCAAGAATATTAGGGTGTCCATAAGGATTTGCAATTCTTGTAATAGCAATGTTGAGTTTTCGGTTCACATAATTTAGTTCTTTTTGTATATTCCTTTGTA